AGAAAATTTTTGTTTTTTAACAGTTTGGGGAATGGAAGCTGAATTACCTTTTGGTTCTCCCCGACAACTACCTTCCTTTTTTGAACCTATTTGGAAACAACTTGAAAAAAGACTTATAAAAGTGAAAAAAAAACGTTTTCTAGCCCTAAAAATTATAAACGAAAGAGCAAAATGGTTTCGAAAAGTATCAAAAGAAAAAACAAGATGGGTTAGAAAAATAGTTCGATTTATAAAAAGAATAATGAAAGAACTTAAAAAAGCAAGTCTAATTCCATTATTTGGATTGAGGGAAGTATATGAATCGAATACAAAAAAAAAAAAATCACTAATAAGTAATCATATAAATCATGAATCGTCCATTCGAATTAGATCTGCAGATTGGACAAATTATTCACTGACAGAAAAAAAGATGAAAGATCTGGCTGATAAGACAAATACAATCAGAAATCAAATCGAAAAAATAACAAAAGAAAAAAAAAATATATTTATAACTACGTATATAAACATTAGTCCTAACGAAACAAATTGTGATGATAAAAGATTAGAATCACCAAAAAAGATTTGGCAGATATTAAAAAGAAGAAGTGCTCGACTAATGCGCAAATATCACTATTTTTTTTATTTGTTTATTGAAAGGATATACAAAGATATTTTTTTACGTATCATTAATATTCCCAGAATACATGTAAAAATTTTACTTCAATTAAAAAACAAAATAACGGATAATTCCAATGATGAAACAAATAAAAAAGGATTTTATATTGATAAAAATAAAAAAAAAAAAATTTATTTTATTTCGACTATAAAAAAGTTTATTTCTAATATTAGAAATAAAAATTCGCAGATTTTTTGTGACCTTTCTTCGTTGTCACAGGCATATGTATTTTTCAAATTATCACAAGCCCAAGTTATCAACAAGCATTACTTGAAATTTTTATTTCAATATCACGGAACAATTCCTTTTATTAAGGATAGAATAAAAAAAGATTTTTTTGGAACACACGGAATATTTTATTTCGAATCAAGGTATAATAAACTTAGCGGTTTTAAAATGAATGAATGGAAAAGCTGGTTAATGGGTAATGATCACTATAAATACAATTTATCTCAGACTAGATGGTCTAGATTAGTACCGCAAAATTGGCGGAATAGAATCAATCAAAATTTGATGGTTCAAAATAAAAACTCAACCAATTTTTATTCATATGAAAAAGACCAATTAATTCATTACAAGAAAGAAAACAATTATGCATATGCAGTAAATTCATTACCGAACCAAAAAGATAAATTAAAAAACTACAAATATGATCTTTTATCAAATAAATATCTGAATTATGAAGATAAGAAAGGTTCATATATTTATGGGTCGCCATTCCAAGTAAACCAGGCAAAAAGGATTTCCTATAATTACAATAATTATAATCCCGAACTTTTTTATTTGCCGATAGATCTTGGAAACTATCTACGAGAAGATTCTATTATTGATAGGGATAAAAATCCGGATAGAAAATATTTTGATTGGAGAACTATTAATTTTTGTCTTAGAAAAAAGATCGATATTGAGGAATGGAGAAATAGAGATATCGGGGCCAGCGCCAACATTAATAAAAATACTAAGACTCGGACTAATTATTATCAAATAATTGATAAAATGGATAAAAAAAAAATGGATAAGAAAGTGTTTATGAATCCCCCGATTCATAAACAAATCTGCCCAACCAATCAAACAAAAACATTTTTGGACTGGATGGGAATGAATGAAGAAATCCTAAATTGTCCGATATCAAATCTAGAACTTTGGTTTTTACCAGAATTTGTGTCACTTTATAATACATATAAGATTCAACCGTGGATCATACCAATCAATTTACTTCTTTTTAAATTGAATATAAATAAAAACATTAGTCAAAATATCAACGCAAAGAAAAAAAAAGATAGATTATATAATCCAAAAAAATCTCTTGAATTTGAATTAGAGAATAAAAATCACGAAGAAAAACAACAGCCAGTCCAAGGAGATCTTGGATCATATGCACAAAATAACAAAAATATTGGATCTGATCCATCGAAAAAAAAAAATGTTAAAGAAGATTATCGGGGATCATACATTCAAAAAAGCAAAAATAAAAATAAATCCATGATAGGAGCGGAACTAGATTTCTTCCTGAAAAGATATTTTCTTTTTCAATTGAAATGGGATAATGCTTTTAATCAAAAAATACTAAATAATATCAAGGTATATTGCCTACTCCTTAGATTGAGAAATCCAAAGGAAATTGCTATATCCTCTATTCAAAGGGACGAAATAAGTTTGGATGTAATGCTGATTCCGAAGTCTACAACTCTTACAAAATTGATAAAAAGGGGACTATTGATTATTGAACCAGCTCGGCTATCCATAAAATGGGACGGACAATTTATCATGTACCAAACCATAGCTATTTCACGGGTGCATAAGAGTAAGCGCCAAACTAATCGAAGATACCAAGAAAAAAGAAATGTTGATAAGAATGGTCTTAATGAATCCATTGCACGACACGAAAATGGGAATAGAAACGATAATTTTTATGATTTTATTGTTCCTGATAATTTTTTATCTCCTAGACGTCGTAGAGAATTGAGAATTCTCATTTGTTTCAATTCAAGAAATGTCAATGTTGGGGATAGAAATCAAGTATTTTGCAATGGGAACAATGTAAAGCGCTGTGGTCAATTTTTTTATGAGGATAAGTATCTTGATGTAGATACAAATCGATTTATTAAGTTCAAATTATTTCTTTGGCCAAATTATCGATTCGAAGATTTTGCTTGTATGAATCGCTATTGGTTTGATACCAATAATGGTAGTCGTTTCATTATGTCAAGGATACATATGTATCCACGATTGATAATTAGTTGATGATACATTTACATTACATGGATCAAGCGGCATCTCTGACATGGTATATGAACACAAACAAATATATACAGCCTTATGTTGTTATATTAGATTATGGTACATGATACTGATTACCTGACCTTGATCTTAGCAATTCTATCTAGTAAGTAATGAGTCGTCATAATCTTCTTATCTTAGGTCAAAATTCTTCTCTTTTGTAGGTTAGAAATTTTTTATCTATATTTGAATAAAATTGAAAAAAAAAAAAAATTGTATTGATTATCAATTAAGTTAAGTGAATTAAAAAAAAAAGAAGTATACGAATAAATCCCGATTATTGTGTATAACAAATTAAAATGACTGGCATTATTATTACTGATTAGTAAAATCTATATTTGTAATGTAAATAAAGAAAAAGGGACGCAGAATTTTTTGTTATGGTTAAAAATTTATTCATTTCAGTTATTTCGCAAGAAGAAAAAAAAGAAAATAGGGGGTCTGTTGAATTTCAAGTATTCAGTTTCACCAATAAGATACGTAGACTTACTTCCCATTTGGAATTGCACAGAAAAGACTATTTATCTCAGAGAGGTCTACGTAAAATTCTGGGAAAACGTCAACGACTCCTGGCTTATTTGTCAAAGAAAAATAGAGTACGCTATAAAGAATTAATTAGTCAATTGGATATTCGGGAGCCAAAAACTCGTTAAGTTCATTTTTTTTTTTATTTATAATATTTATAATAATAATAAAATAATTAGAATTAAATTAAAAATATTAATTATTATTTTTAATGAACTTCATTTGGTTTTCAGCAATTCGTGGAATAATGAATCGGGGAAAAAATATATGACTGTACCGACTACAAGAAAAGACCTCATGATAGTCAATATGGGTCCTCAACACCCATCAATGCACGGTGTTCTTCGACTCATCATTACTCTAGATGGGGAAAATGTTATTGACTGTGAACCCGTATTGGGTTATTTACACAGAGGAATGGAAAAAATTGCGGAAAATCGAACAATTATACAATATCTTCCTTATGTAACACGTTGGGATTATTTAGCTACTATGTTTACAGAGGCAATAACGGTAAATGGACCAGAACAGTTGGGAAATATCCAAGTACCGAAAAGAGCGAGCTATATTAGAGTAATTATGCTAGAACTGAGTCGTATAGCTTCTCATTTGTTATGGCTTGGCCCTTTTATGGCAGATATCGGTGCGCAGACCCCTTTCTTCTATATTTTCCGAGAGAGGGAATTGATATATGACCTATTCGAATCTTCCACAGGTATGCGAATGATGCATAATTATTTCCGTATCGGAGGGGTGGCTGCTGATCTACCTTATGGCTGGATAGATAAATGCTTGGATTTCTGTGATTATTTTTTAACAGGGGTTACTGAATATCAAAAGCTTATTACGCGTAATCCTATTTTTTTGGAACGAGTTGAAGGGGTGGGTATTATTAGTGGAGAGGAAGCAATAAATTGGGGTTTATCGGGACCAATGCTACGAGCTTCCGGAATTCCGTGGGATCTTCGTAAAATTGATCATTATGAGTCTTACGACGAATTTGATTGGGAAGTACAATGGCAAAAAGAGGGAGATTCACTAGCCCGTTATTTAGTCCGAATCGGTGAAATGGTGGAATCCATCAAAATTATTCAACAAGCCCTGGAAGGAATTCCCGGAGGGCCTTATGAGAATTTAGAGGTACGGCGTTTTGATAAAACAAAGGATTCTGAATGGAATGATTTTGATTATCGATTCATTAGTAAGAAACCTTCGCCCACTTTTGAATTGTCTAAACAAGAACTTTATGTGAGAGTAGAAGCCCCCAAGGGGGAATTGGGAATTTTTCTGGTAGGAGATCGGAGTGTTTTTCCCTGGAGATGGAAAATTCGTCCACCTGGTTTTATCAATTTGCAAATTCTTCCTCAGCTAGTTAAAAAAATGAAATTGGCCGATATTATGACAATACTAGGTAGTATAGATATTATTATGGGAGAAGTTGATCGTTGAAATGATAATTGATACGATAAAAGTACAAGCTATCAATTCTTTTTCCAGATCGGAATCCTTAAAAGAGGTTTATGGGCTCATATGGTTACTT